TAAATATTTTTCGAGAGATCTCCTCCAAATCACTGGTATGGCTATCAAAATCGTGAGCATCGGCATGTAGGTTCCAGATCCAAGTGGTAGTATCGGGTCCTTTAGCTATTGTTCTTGAGAAATGACCCGGTCTAGCCCATTCCTCGAAAGAAGTTTTTACGGGATCCCTATCTACCAAAATTTTGACTTCTGGTTCCGGCGAACGAATAATCATTGAGTCCTCCTCTTTCCGGACAACACATACAAAGAGACCTGCCAACAGTCAAGTAATTAGTGAACCTATGAGAGACACTTTTAATCTAATTAGTTTTTCGTTCTCTTCGATCTCTCATCTATCTATTTTTGTTAGTTATTTACTAGAGCAATTATGATCTGGAAGTCGATCCGGGGCAAGTGTTCGGATCTATTATGACATACCTAGGGGGCGCTCAACGGACCCTTTTTATCTTATAAAACTCTTTTCAGACTTTACATTGGCGCAAGAATTTTTTTTGCAACGCGGGGTATTCATATCTCAATTAGAAGTTCCTAGATAGAGTTAAGTTCTTTTTTTCTTACATAGAATACATAGAAAAGAAATAGAACAAATATGACTCTATTCCAAATCACGTAAGTAGTCATTACTAGTATCAATATTTTTTTTAGTCATTCAAGAGTTTTTTTTATTAGTTTGAATCGAAAGAAAAGAATATCATAAAAAAAAAGTCTTCTTTTCTATGCTATATCCGTGGTATATCCGTGTAACATTTATACCTACGAAATACCAATGAAATAGAACGATTTTCGAAAAAGATATAATGAAAAATTCTTTGATTGGTTCTTCCCATAGAAACGATCCTTTTTATTTGACCGACGGGGCCAACAAAAGCAAAGAATACAAAGAATTAATATTCAAACAAATTGAAAAATTTGAATATATATTAATATTTGATATTAATATATATTATAGAATTTCTATTTATTTATATAAATATATAATATAAATTATAATATAAAATAATATAAAGAAAATTTCATAAAAATGAAAATAAACAAAGCGATAATCTAATTGATGAGAATAAAAAAAGAGAGTTCTTATTCGAACCGCTTCGTGATCTTTAACCAATTCTGCGCTTCAATATAATTCCCAGGAGTAAGCGCTATAGCCCGTTTCCAATATTCAGCGGCTTGATCAAACCAAGCCTCCGCAATTTCAGAATCCCCCTGTCGAATGGCCTGTTCTCCACGGTCGGAATAGGCGGTCAATTCCTTTCCTTGGAACCGTACTTGAGAGTTTTCTAACTCATACGGCTCGGCAGTCAATTCTTTTGGCGTCTACCCGAGCCCTAATATATATCTATATCTAACTGAATGGGATTTCTCATAGATCTATTTGATTTTTCTCAAGTTAACGTTAACCAACAAAACCAAAAGAAGTTAATTACATGAGTTTCAAACTTGACTTTTGATTCAATTAATAATCAGTTTTATCTTTTCTCCTACCTTCAGAAAAAAAGTATAGGCATTTTGAAACCCTCATTAGAATTTTCTGAAAAGTAACTATCTCGCTTTCATATCATATAGAAATTAATATAGAATCCTTGAAAAAGACTTCTTCCTCATAAAACAAAGACTTACTCTCCTTGGGATCTGATGCTACACCGCTGCTCAATACCTTAGGGGATCGGCTCTATTACATAAGTTGATTCCTAATTTTTATCTCATAAAATGAGATAAATAAGCAGTTCTTATTGTATCGACCAAACCTTGTAAATTGATCTTTACGGTGCTTCCGCTATCAATTAGATCTTTTATCCATAGAAAAAAATATTTAGGCATATATATTTCTTCATATTTCGAAGTTTCTTTCTTTGCTACAGCTGATAAAAATCGTTTTTTGGACGATGCAATATGTAGAAATCCTGCTTTTTTGAGTCTTTATTGTCGTATTTGCCCTTTCCTTTTTTTTTCTTTCTATAGTGGAGATAGTCGCACGTAATGACAGATCACAGCCATATTATTAAAAGCTTGTGGTAAGAACGGGTTTCGTTCTAGTGCCCGAAAATAGTATTCTAAAGCTTTCGTATGTTCTCCGTTACTTGTGTGGATAAGGCCTATGTTATAGAGTATATAGCTTCGATCATAGGGATCAATTTCTAGTCGCATAGCTTCATAATAATTCTGTAACGCTTCCGCATAATTGCCTTCGGATTGAGCCGACATTCGTTACGGTCGTCATTCAATTCAAAAAATTCTCCGTTCCAAAACCGTACGTGAGATTTTCACCTCATACGGCTCCTCCTTTATTTTATGTGCATTATGAAAATCATCCAGAATCCGTGGAATTAAAGGTCGAAATATTGTCATTATGAACTCAGCGGGGCTAATGTTTTTACAAGAAATCTCTAGCCAACCTTCTTGCAAAAGATCCTTTCTTAACATCAAGCGTGCTGGTACTAGATAAAAATGTAAACTCCAACAATTTCTTTGTTCTCGACGCCTTTGAATTTCCAGGAATTAG